GGCTTCTGATAAACTTTGATTTTCGGCTAGCCCCGCGCTAACTCTTCGATATATCTCTTGCTGGAAATAACCCTGATCCCATTGATAACGAGTGGGACCGAACAATTCGATGGGAGTAGTTGCTGAACCATACCACATAGTTCCAGCAACAATAAAAGCTGCAAAAAAGACAGCCGCGATACTACTGGAGAGTACGGTTTCAATATTTCCCATACGTAATCCTTTGTATAGACGTTGTGGCGGTCGAACGCTAAGATGGAATAGACCCGCTAATATGCCCAGTGTACCTGCTGCAATATGATGAGAAGCTATTCCTCCCGGAACAAAAGGATCAAAACCTTCCACGCCCCACGACGGATTTACAGGCTGTACTCTTCCCGTTAGTCCATAAGGATCGGATACCCATATTCCAGGACCGTACAGACCTGTTACATGAAATGCACCAAAACCAAAGCAAGCCACCCCGGAGAGAAATAAATGAATTCCAAAGATCTTGGGCAAATCCAAAGAGGGTTTTCCTGTACGTTCATCAGAAAATATTTCTAGATCCCAATAGACCCAATGCCAGATAGCTGCCAAAAAGCATAAGCCAGAAAACACAATATGCGCCCCAGCTACACCTTCGTAACTCCAAATTCCCGGATTCGTTACAGTTCCTCCTGTGATACTCCAACCCCCCCATGAATTGGTTATTCCTAAACGAGTCATGAAGGGTATAACGAACATACCCTGTCTCCACATTGGATCAAGAATAGGGTCAGAAGGATCAAAAACTGCTAATTCATACAGAGCCATCGAGCCCGCCCAACCAGCAACCAGAGCTGTATGCATTATATGAACGGAAAGCAACCGGCCGGGATCATTCAATACAACGGTATGAACACGATACCAAGGCAAACCCATGAAAAATACCCCTTTATCGAAGAAAAATAGACACTACGTAACTTTATTGCATTGGAAAAAATTATACTATGACTATCCTATAGACTTCCCCTGTTCAGGGGATTATTTCCTAACAAGGATTAAGTTAATATTGATTCTATATTCTATTCGTAATAATGGAAGAATTCTGTTCGTAAGAACAAAGAGAAGCAGATTTATTCTATATTCGATAAGTACCAATATGCAATGGTGGATTGATACCATTTTCTATGAGAAAATATGTCCATTCTTCATTTATCATTAGAAGGATCTATTCGTAAAAAATTTCCTTTATTTATTTTGTCTTTCTTTCTAAATTTTTCTAATCTATGGATAAAATAAATATGATAAAGTCAATATTATAAAGACAATAAAAATAAAGACAATAAAACCATATTGTTACGTTTCCACATCAAAGTGAAAAATAGTATTTAGTTCTTTTTTCTTTCAATCCATGCCTATTGGTGTTCCAAAAGTACCTTTCCGAAGTCCTGGAGAGGAAGATGCATCTTGGGTTGACGTATAGTGCGACTTGTCAGATATCTTGGGTCATATGGGATTTCCCCATTCTCTCCCCCGACCGAGATATCCTCTGTTTCGCCCAAGAAAGAGAAATTGAATTATTGAAAAATTGGAGCGTGAAGTGCAATTAAATGCATTATTTGGGGGAATTCATAGAATTATATCAATTAGAATAATTTATGGTTGGCTTTGGCTGGACGAAAAAAATGAAGTATCCAGGCTCCGTTTAGAAAAAAACCCAATTGGTAATATATCTATGATTACTATGTGTATCATAAATGATTATTTGTAAAGTCATAACAAAAAGAAATGGTGATGGGAAGATTTGTCCTATATGTGCAAATCAAAATCGGGCGAATCTTTACCCGGAGTAGAGCATAAACCTAAAAAGATGAAAGAGACCCATTCAGGAACAAGAAAATACCATCGTGATTTGGATTGAATTTCGATGAAAGAATACATCAATGAGAAGTTAATTCGATAAGTTTATTTACCCTTTTTTATATTATTAAAGAAGAAATCAAAATTCATCTTTATTAAAAAATCGAAGAAAAAGCCCTTTCATTAAAAAATTAGAAAAACCCGAAAAAGAAAAGTAAAGAGGACTGGAATCTATACATTGATTCTTTTCTTCGCAATTTTTTTGAACCGTATGCATCAAAAGGTGCATGTACGGTTCCTAAGGGATACAATTTTACCCTACTCAACCGACTTTATCGAGAAAGATTACTTTTTTTAGGCCAAGAGGTTGATAGCGAGATCTCGAATCAACTTATTGGTCTTATGGTATATCTCAGTATCGAGGATGAGACTAAAGATCTGTATTTGTTTATAAACTCCCCTGGTGGATGGATAATACCCGGAATAGCAATTTATGATACTATGCAATTTGTACGACCAGAGGTCCATACAATATGCATGGGATTGGCCGCGTCAATGGGATCTTTTATTCTGGTTGGAGGAGAAATTACCAAACGTCTAGCATTCCCTCACGCTTGGCGCCAATGAAGTTTTTTTATTTGAGAGAAAAAAGAAAACTATGCCTTCGCCATATGAATATTAAGTAATAATAGCATGGCACTTCGAATTCGATATGAAAAATTTTGTATTTTTTTTCAAAAGATTTGATTATGTATCGAGAGAGTAGTATGAGATAAAAGATATTTCCGACTTTCTCTTATCTATCGGAAGTCCAATTCAGCGTCACAAACTTGTTTGTTTTTACACTAACGGGCTCTTAACAATATTTAAGTTATAAAAAAAAAAGAGTGCAAAAAACCAATTTTTTTTTTGATTGGCTCAAAAAGAAACTTTGGGATTGCTGAATCAAAGATAAAAAAAATCCATTTTAAAATAGAAAGCAACGGAGCCATCATAGTATTTTTTAACTCCTCCGAAAAAAAAAAGAAGGGTGGCATTTTGATCATTTACCCATCTGGGGCTAATAGATTCTATTTTTTATCTTTCTTGAATGGAAAAGTTAGGGGTCAATTTGATTATAGAGCCGTATGCAATGCATAAAAGATAATGCCCGTACGGTTGTTCAATTCTATCCTTTTTCCTATTATTCTTTATCTTTCTTTTCTGTTTCTTTCATCACACCAGATAGAGAAACCTTCTATTATCAGGGTAATGATGCATCAACCTGCTAGTTCTTTTTATGAGGCACAAACGGGAGAATTTATCCTGGAAGCGGAAGAACTGCTGAAACTACGCGAAACCATCACAAGGGTTTATGTACAAAGGACGCGCAAACCTTTATGGGTTGTATCTGAAGACATGGAAAGAGACGTTTTTATGTCAGCAACAGAAGCCCAAACTTATGGAATTGTTGATCTTGTAGCAGTTGAATGAAAAAAATGGATTTTGTGCAAATCTGTGATTTGAGATTTTATCTCCGAGTTTACTATTAAATAAATAAAAAATCCGGTTAGGATCAATCTAAACCAGCCCATTATGTATATGACTCAACATGCCAACCATTAAACAACTTATTAGAAATACAAGACAGCCCATTCGAAATGTCACGAAATCCCCCGCTCTTCGGGGATGTCCTCAGCGTCGAGGAACATGTACTAGGGTGTATGTGCGACTCGTTTAGATCATGAGCTGACAGGAAAAAGCAAGAAAACTGCTTCCAGTATGACTGATCAGTACTAGTGAATAGGATAGAATGGAAGAAGGAACTCCATTCACTATCTAAAAATAAGCAAATCTATCCTTCTATTGTGTATAAAGTTTATGGTTTCCGTTGGTGCAAATGCAATCATCTGAATTTAAGATGAGAAACAATTCTCCATTGGTAGCAACTGGTTATCCATTAAGCGGAAAAATCTTATTGAAATTAAAAAAAAAAGAAGTTCTCGCTCAGTCAAGAACGGACTACGAGGGTCAGCTACCTAGCTAACTTTCATAATTAAATACCGTTACTGTATAGGTGGGTCTCATTGTGAAAGACCTATTACTGGATAATTCATAGGTAGAGCCAAAGAGTGTGGTGTGAACTATACAAGTTACCAATAACATTGATGAAATATGAAATGAAATAAGGGCTCCGGTGTATAGAGAAGACCTCACCGTTTAAGAAGTAACCATAGAAACGAGGAAACCCACAATTTCTTTCATATTTCGCAGTAAAATACCCAAAAAAAGAAAAAATCGTGGTCGGGAAGGTTATAGTAGCCAAAGCCATTGGAATTTGTATTTTATACATTGGAAAAATCCGTTTGGTTATTAATTATTAATAGGCCAGGACGGGAAAAATAATAACTGAAAGAAAAAAATCAATTAGTTATTTGTCAAAATTTTATTTATTCAATGACTAGAGTTAAACGCGGATATATAGCCCGAAAACGTAGAACAAAAATTCGTTTATTTGCATCAAGTTTTCGAGGATCTCATTCAAGACTTACTCGAACTATTACTCAACAGAAAATAAGAGCTTTGGTTTCGGCTCATCGGGATAGGGATAAACAAAAGAGAAATTTTCGTCGTTTGTGGATCACTCGAATAAACGCAGTAATTCGAGAAAAGGGAGTATCTTATAGTTATAGTAAATTAATACATGATCTATATAAGAGGCAGTTGCTTCTTAATCGTAAAATACTAGCCCAAATAGCTATATCAAATAGGAATTGTCTTTATATGATTTCCAACGAAATCAGAGAAAAAGTAGATTGGAAAGAATACACCGAAATAATTTAAATGGGGTTCCCCGGAGAATGAACTCCGGGAGGGTGGAGTTGAAGTCAAAATTACTATGAGAAATGCACTAAAGTAGTCAAAATGAATGAACACGTTCAATAAAAAAATCTTTTTTTCCGATTCGTTTTTTTTTTTTACGACACAATAATCTGGATTCTAAGATTTGTCAAATAAAACACCAATCCATGTTTGAGTTCAAATTGGAATTCTGATTGAAGTGAACAAAAAATAAGCCTATTTATTTCTGGTTCTAAGACCAGTAGTTCTAGTGGTCGACTCGATTCTTTCAAATTGTTTCTCATTATTGAGAAAAGGTAACAAAGATAAAATACGAGCTTGTTTTATAGCAATAG